TGCAGAACTGGACATGAGAGTTTCTTCTCATCCAGCTCCTCGCGAATAAAATGATTAGATACACATGTATTTAATGAATAGAATAATACACTAAATCGTGGGATTTATTGATATTTAATCTGTCACGTAGGAATCCGTATATCTTGTATATATGGCTAGACATCCATTTTATATGGCTAGACATCCATTTTTATAGGACGTAGATTTCTATTTATGGATAATGCCTTTCATTTTTATATTTTTATACCGAATCCTTGTTTGACCTTTACCGCAAAATTTTTCAATCCAATAAAAGTGTTTCGCGGGCGAATATTTACTCTTTCATCCGCTTCATTCGTAGGTCAACCCATGGCCTCTCAGAATAAATCAATTGGTTCCTGGTTAGTTTCGCCATCCCACCCAATGAATAATTAGAATTCATTCGCAATAGAATCTTCTGCAGTCACAGGTTCCGTCGTTCCCATAGCTTCTCATTAATGGCTAGGCCTGAACTGAACTGCGCAATGGAGCTCCCGATTAAATGCGTTCCCGAGTCAATCTTCTCAGTCTCTATTGACTTGAGGCTCTTTATTATTATTTTTTACTATGAACCGGATTCTTTGAATTATGGACGAATCCGTATTAATGCTTTATTACACTGCGTTTTATGAGATGATGCATAGGCCATACATATTGGACTCTTATATCATTAATATTCTCTTGCTCCCTTTCTCTCATCCTTCCATTTACCCACATCTCTCCATTTTGATTCACAACCCATAATCTGATGGATCTTTCTTTTATGGAAAAAGGATTTCAGTTGCTACAACTATATGATCGACACATCATATAGTGACTGAACTGGTTCCTTGGATCTCGATAATACGAAGCAATGAGCTGGTTATTAGTTCCATAGTTATTAGTTAGGGATCATTCTGTCTGTTGTTGTTTTTTTTTGAATCCCAACTCTAAAGAAAAAACCAACGAGTCACACACTAAGCATAGCAATTCCACCAAATGGTCAATTGAATTTTTATTCAACCCTATAGAATTAGAATTGCTTATTTTGATTGAAGGTCAAAAGTAAAAAGAATGAGACTTTTGTCATTCTTTCTTCTATTGTTGGATAGAATGACAAGTAAATGAAAGATCTATCTATTATTGTTCATCTACAAATATCCAAATTTTAATGCCTAATACCCCATAGATAGTTCGAACTGGATAGGAACAATGATCAATTTTAGCTCGAATGGTTTGTAGGGGAACCCTACCTTCTCTGATCCATTCGACACGTGCAATTTCTTTTCCATCGATACGCCCTGCAATTTGCACTTGAATTCCTTTTGTATCCGCTTGTTCAGTTAATTCAATAGCCTTTTTCATTGCTTTTCGAAATGAAACTCTATTCTTTAATTGTAGAGCTATATATTCTGCAAGAATATTAGGTTGTCTATAAGGTTTTGCAACTCTTGCGATAGAAATGTTAAGTCTTCGGTTCACAGAATGAAATCCCTTTTGTACATTGGTCTGTAATTCGTCGATTCCTCGTGTTCGACCCTCCATTAACAAATTTGGGAATCCAATATTAATTATGACCTGGATTAGATCGATTTTTTTTTGAATCTCTATATGTGCAATTCCTTCGAAACTTGAGGATATTCTCATATTTTGTTGTACATAATTCTTGATACAATCCCGTATTTTTTCATCTTCCTGGAGACCCATGGAATAACTTTTTGGTTGTGCGAACCAAAGGGACCTATGACTTTGATTTGAACCAAGACGAAAACCAAGTGGATTTATTTTTTTTCCCATCTCTCTCTTCCTTTCTCTCCTTTAGATATCTTTTTATTATAGGATCCTCTAAAACATAGGGTTTATTTCCAAAAGGGAAGTCCTCATTTAAAGTTCTATCCTTCAATACAATAGTTATATGACAGGTGGGTTTTTTTATCGGATAACTACGTCCTCGAGCTCGAGGTTTTAACCTTTTCACGATAGTACCCTCATTGACTTCGGCTTTACTAATATATGAATCTGCTTCCTTGAAACCAAGATTGTGAGTAGCATTTGCTGCTGCAGAATAAAGCAATTTAAAAACGGGATAAGATGCTCGATAAGGCATGAGTTCCAGTAGCATAAGTGTTTCCTCATAAGAACGCCCACGAATCTGATCAATGACTCTTCGTGCTTTGTGAGCGGACATGCATACATATTGAGCAAAAGCTTGTACTCGTGTAGTTGCGATACTCTTCCTACTATGCTTTTTTGTGCTCGCCTTCCACTTTCTATACCTTGACATAAGGTTTACCTCCCACTAATGAATGATGAAGCACCTAATTTTACTTCATTAACGACGAGATCTATTATCGTTTCTCGCGTGTCCCCGGAAAGTAAGAGTAGGTGCGAATTCTCCCAATTTGTGACCCACCATACGATCCGTTATATAAATAGGTAAATGTTCCTTTCCATTATGAATAGCAATTGTATGGCCGATCATTGTGGGTATAATGGTAGATGCCCGGGACCAAGTTACTATTATTTCTTTCTCCTCCTTCATGTTGAGCTTCTCAATTTTTTCCAATAAATGATTAGCTACAAAAGGATTTTTTTTTAGTGAACGTGCCACAGCTAATTACTCCTTATTTTGTTTTATTTCGTAAAGGTAAAGACGAAGAAACATATTCCTATCTATTCGAT